CACATTTCTTTTCTCTTTCAATAGAAAAGAAAAAGGGAAGTTTTTAGGCGTTGTATTGTATGTTTTGAGATACTATACAATACAATCAATCGAAGGGAATCAACTGGATTCAATCAAAAAAAAGGTTCAGTAATCCCCCAAAAAGGAAATATTTCTATCTATTTTGTATCGTTTTGGCGGCATGGCCGAGTGGTAAGGCGGGGGACTGCAAATCCCTTTTCCCCAGTTCAAATCCGGGTGTCGCCTGATCAACAAAAGACTTGGAATCCCTTATTCTGCTGATAGAACTCGCAGAATTTTTGACCAGCAGAAGCAGAGGAAAAGGACTAGGCAGGCCTGTCGATACTTGCTTTATTTGAAGAATCTGGAGGTTCTATTCTATATTCTATAAAGAAAGGGCTGTAAATCCTTGCGCCTAGGATCCAAGGAAAGATTATAGTATAGGAAAGGCTATCAAGACTTCCTGAATCCCTTACACTACTAGCGTAGTGTCTACTGACTGAGTCTTGAATTAGATTGGATAGTCGGGATGGGGAATCCAATTCAAATTTTTTAGTAGTTGTAGAAAGAGCAGAAGATACTTTGTATACAAACTCACGAGAGTATCTGAGTGCTCAGACATTCAATCAATATTAGGTTGGATGGATAATTGGCTTTTTTTTATTTTATTTTATAGAGTCAAAAAATTTGAACAACAAAATTCTTTTTTTTTTTTTATTATACCTATACCCCCAGTCAAAAATGTAATAGACTGTCTCCCGATTGTCTCATAGAGACAATCGGGAGACAGTAAGGATTAGATCAAACAGGAGATAGAGGTATGTAATAGATAATACTCTATCTTGATTGTATATTGTTATGCCTTTTGTTTATGAAGGGCAACAAAGGAAACAATAGGTCTTATAATTACTACATGTTCCATTAGTAACATTTCCTTGATACTTCCAAGAGAGTAACTGCGTATCTTGCTTGTGCTTAATGCTTCCCAATTCTACCAGAAATCATATAGGAACTTGTTATGAGTAGATTTATTGGATTGGTTCATTAATAGAATAGCATTCGGTCAGAATCCCTTTTTGACTCTGCGCCATTGATTCCACTATTATTATATTAGTGATCAATAATGAAAAAATTCCTTCATATTCATAGAGATAGGGGACATAATTCACATGGATATAGTAAGTCTCGCTTGGGCTGCTTTAATGGTAGTCTTTACATTTTCTCTTTCGCTCGTAGTATGGGGAAGAAGTGGACTCTAGAAGTACTACTAATTGAGTTGAATAAGAAAACTGTATTAATTGTTTCATAGATCGTTCTGCAAAGAATTAAAAAAAAAGAATATCTCCGTTTCAAAATTCTACTGGAATCCAGTAAAGTAATGTAATATGGAATATATGAATAATAATCTTTCAACAAACAAATATTTTAATGTTTCCCATGTTCGTATTTTGAAAGTAAAGGGGATACAGATGATAGGAAATTTTTTCCAAACGAAGGAATTCTTCCTAAATATTCTATTTTGATGAATCGGCTCTTACCAGAATCATATATGGATATTACAAGGAAGAGCAACCGACCCCTCTTTTTTTTATTTGTTTCCCTCTTTACTGTTCAAAGAGGAAGTCGTTCTGTTATTACGTAGATACATACTTTCTGCGGGAGACAAGATAGACATAGTGGTTGTCTGACGAGGTACTACGCATAAAATCTTGCGTTGGGCGATTCACATATCACGCATTTCCCGTTTATACTCGTAGAAATCTTATTTATGCTTTATCGACTCACCTCATATTGTGGTTCAAGCGTTAAAAATCGGTGGGGTCTACTACTCCTTTTCCAAATCCGAAGAAGTTCCCATAGAACTCCTTGGATCATCTGGCAACGGCTCAATCAATTCTTTCTTTGGCTTTGGAATGCTAAAAAAGAGATGGATTACTTGGTTTTTTTCTTTTTATAGAATATATTAATATTACTATTCTTCCTCCATTTATTTGATTCTTTCGAGGGATCCCGGGATCCCTATTGGAAATAATCAGAGACCTGGGAATTAGAACCGTAAGAGTAAAAATTGACATTTGATTGATTGATCGGAATCAATACAAATAAAATGGATGTAGCGAAGAAAAAAAATGGGGGGGGGGGTAATATGTACATGTGATATGTACATATTTGAAGATACATATTGTAGATTGATCTATAATACAGTACAACTTTATTCAATAATAGATAGTGTGGTAGAAAGGTTCATATTTTTCTTTCTACCATACTATCGGACTTCATATACTACAGATTCTAGTCCGCTCATTCATTTAAGACGTGGAATTTGAATCCCTTTCATTCCTTCAATTATTGATAAGAACTAAGATAAGAAGTCAAGTTTCATTCAAATTAATCATTTTGACTGACTGTTTTTACGTAGATGATAAGTAAAAAAGCAGTAGGAACTAGAATGAACAGTGCAGTAGCAATAAATGCGAGAATATTTACTTCCATAATCTCATCGTTTTTTTACTTCGCAATAACTCGGGATCTAATCCCATAGAGATGATAAATCTTTCTCCTGTAAATTCAATGGGATGAATTGCATCCCGATGATATTGAATCAGATCAATATCATGAATAACAATATCTGAGCTATCAAATCGATTCATCGTCGAGAATTGAATAGTATAACATAGGAAGATCTTTTATCCATACTGAATCCAAAATAGGATCCTTGATCCAATCAAGAATCCCGTTGAATTTTTCATTCTTTTCCATTTTTTCTGTTCTATAACCTACCGTCTTTCTTTTTCTTATATTCTTATACTATACAATCATCTAATGGGGTATCCTCTAACCCGTCTTCCACTTCCATTAGTCACAAACCCAAACACAAACCCAAACAGTAGAAGTGAAATGGAAAAAGGAAAGCGTTAATTTTTAAACTAAACTCAGTTTTTTTGATGATCTAGTTTTCTTGGAAGAAAAAATGTGATAAAGATGGGTCCCGGTAGAAAAGATCTAATAGTCCGACAAATTCACTATTTTGGAATTTGTTCTTTCTTCGATGGGACCGGACCGTTAAAATCGGAAGAAAAAAAGATTATTCATTCCCTCGCTAAGAGGGGTGCGATCTTTGTTTGATCTTTCTTTTATCCTTTTTCCTTGGATTGCGACTGGGATGCATATATCAAAAGTTCAATGTGCAATTTGAATGAGATAGATTGTTTCCAATTAGTAATTGAGGTTACACAAAATCGGAGCTAGAAAAGGAGGTAGGTTTAATCTGAAAAGTATTCTGTCGGGGTAACAGGTTAAGTTAATTTTGTATCGTACAATAACAATAAACGAATCCAATTTGTGTATGTGCTCCCTGGAAACATATTGGTACTCTATTCCATGGATCAGGAGCTATCGAAAAAGCCAGACCCGTACTTGGAATCTTGAATATGGTGCTATCAACAATTGTACTAATCTACATATGTCTCTCCCCCATTAATTGGTACTAGTTGAAGTAATGGAATGGAATTCCTGTATTTGTTCGATGAGAAATGCGAAACAAACAAAAAAAAGAAAGAAAAAAAGAAATAAGAATTCCCGTTAAGAATTAGATCCTGTTCCTTGTCCCCCCCTCTTCACAGAAAATAAAGAGATGAATTGATAGATTCATCGGATCCAAGGTCGGGACTGACGGGGCTCGAACCCGCAGCTTCCGCCTTGACAGGGCGGTGCTCTGACCAATTGAACTACAATCCCAGGGAAATAAGGTGTACAGCATACATATTCTTATGATTTCATTCAAACCATTTCGATTTATAATTGCCGTGTTTGTTGCAAAAGAGACACGAGTGCTATATTGATATCCAAATAGATATGGACTTTAGTGAGAGCGACACGGATTACTATCCTTTGGTTATTGCCAAATCGATTGATAATCAATGGAAAAAACTCTTTTTTTCTTTCTTTACTCCTTTTTTTTCTTATACTTTACTTACAGATCATGACATGAATCTAGATCATTAGAAAGATCAGAATATGCGGGAACAAATAAACAAATAAATAGGGATAGGGATATAGCAGAAAAATGGACTCTTTTCTTTATTCCTCCCTATCTGGTATTTCTGGAGGACAAATTGGTTATATCATTCTCATGATGGATCAGCGAATTATTGGGCCGAGCTGGATTTGAACCAGCGTAGACATATCGCCAACGAATTTACAGTCCGTCCCCATTAACCGCTCGGGCATCGACCCAGGAAGAATCAATTCTAGGCTTATTAATAATCCATGCCCAACTTCCTTTCGTAGTACCCTACCCCCAGGGGAATTCGAATCCCCGCTGCCTCCTTGAAAGAGAGATGTCCTGAACCACTAGACGATGGGGGCATGCCTGCCCGATCACCATCATACTATGCTCATAGTATGAGCAGTTTTTTGGAATTGTCAATATAATGTAATGGTATGACTAGATCTGAAGAATCTTTCCGGCTTTCATGACTCCATAAAAATGTTTGGATTCTTCATTCATGAACCATTAACCATTCTATATACTGATAATGATATATTTATTATTTATGTATTATTTATATTTATAATTTATAAATTAATATTATATAATTTTATTATAATAATAATATAATTTTATAATTCTATTTATTATTATATATTATTATATTATATTTATATTTTATATTATGAATTTTATATTATATTTATATTAAAATAATTATAATAATTAATTATAATAATTATAATATAATAATAAATATAATAATAATAATAAATATAATAAAATAAATATAATAAAATAAATATAAATATAACGAAATATAGGATCCCTTCAGGGAGTTATTTGTCCGACAGAAAAAAGGTTAAACCCCATTTCTTCCATTTTAATTTTCACTCATTGATTCATTCAGTATTAAGATGAGATATGTCTATCTCTATCTCAGACTAAGACGAAATTAATAAACGATAGAAAGTTTCTTTTTTTTTTCTATTCTATAAGATAAGTCTAT